GTTAATGTAGCTTACAATAAAGCAAGGCACTGAAAATGCCTAGATGAGTAATTTACTCCATAAACACAAAGGTTTGGTCCTGGCTTTTTTATTAATTATAAGCAAAATTATACATGCAAGAGTCATCACTCCTGTGAGAATGCCCCATAAATCTTAATAGATCTAAAGGAGCAGGTATCAAGCACACTCATAGTAGCTCACAACACCTTGCTTTGCCACACCCCCACGGGATACAGCAGTAATCAAAATTAAGCTATAAACGAAAGTTTGACTAAGTTATGCTATATTACAGGGTTGGTAAATCTCGTGCCAGCCACCGCGGTCATACGATTAACCCTAATTAATAAACCTCGGCGTAAAGAGTGTTAAAACTTATACAAAAATAAGATTAAATTTTACCTAAGTCGTAAAAAACATCAGGTAAAAAACAAACTCATTAACGAAAGTAATCTTAATAAATATGAAAACACTAAAGCTGAGACCCAAACTGGGATTAGATACCCCATTATGCTCAGCCATAAACACAAATATTTAACAACAAAAATATTCGCCAGAGAACTACTAGCAACAGCTTAAAACTCAAAGGACTTGGCGGTGCTTTAAACCCATCTAGAGGAGCCTGTTCTATAATCGATAAACCCCGATAAACCTCACCACTTCTTGCTAATCCAGTCTATATACCGCCATCTCCAGCAAACCCCCCAGGGAAATAAAGTAAGCACAACTACTATCATAAAAACGTTAGGTCAAGGTGTAACCAATGAAGTGGAAAGAAATGGGCTACATTTTCTTTTACAAGAATACACAAAACAGTAATCTTTATGAAACCTAAAGATTTAAGGAGGATTTAGTAGTAAATTAAGAACAGAGAGCTTAATTGAACTAGGCCATAAAGCACGCACACACCGCCCGTCACCCTCCTCAAATATATACTCAAATTTATATAAATTTCAAATACAAGAGGAGATAAGTCGTAACAAGGTAAGCGTACTGGAAAGTGTGCTTGGAAAAACAAAGTATAGCTTAATCAAAAGCACCCGGCTTACACCCGGAAGATCTCAAATAATCTGATTACTTTGAACTAATCCTAGCCTAACCTGCATTAAACCCAATTACAATAAAACAATAAAACAAACCATTTATAATAAAGAGTATAGGAGATAGAAATTTATATAAGCGCCATAGAGATAGTACCGTAAGGGAAAGATGAAAGAATAATAAAAGTAAAAAATAGCATAGTTTAAATCTAGTACCTTTTGCATAATGAATTAACTAGACAAACTTTGACAAAACGAACTTAAGTCAAAAACCCCGAAACCAAACGAGCTACTTTTAAACAGCTAAAATATTGAGCAAACTCATCTATGTAGCAAAATAGTGAGAAGATTTAAAAGTAGAGGTGAAAAGCCTACCGAGCTTGGAGATAGCTGGTTATCCAAATAAGAATTTTAGTTCAACTTTAAGATCTTTCCCGTAAACCATGAAATTTAAATGAAATCTTAAATGTTATATTAAGGGGGGACAGCCCCTTAAATAAGGATACATCCTTAAACAGAGGGTAAATAATATACTTCCCATAGTAGGCCTAAAAGCAGCCATCAATTAAGAAAGCGTTCAAGCTCAACAAAATAAACAATAATATCCCTAACACATATAATAAACCCCTGTAAAACAATTGGATTAATCTATAAAAATATAGAAGAGACAATGTTAATATTAGTAATTAGAACTATTTCTCCTTGCACAAGTGTAAGTTAAATAATTTAACCAGTTAACAATTTTATAAAAAATATATTTAACAGGTCAAATATTAAAAATTTTGTCAACCCAACCCAGGAGTGCAATAAGGAAAGACTAAAATAAGTAAAAGGAACTCGGCAAACACAAACCCCGCCTGTTTACCAAAAACATCACCTCTAGCATCACAAGTATTAGAGGCACTGCCTGCCCAGTGACAACCTAATGTTAAACGGCCGCGGTATCCTGACCGTGCAAAGGTAGCATAATCACTTGTTCTTTAAATAAGGACTAGTATGAAAGGCTAAACGAGGGTTTAACTGTCTCTTCCTTATAGTCAATGAAATTGACCTCTCCGTGAAGAGGCGGAGATTAAAAAATAAGACGAGAAGACCCTATGGAGCTTAAATAAAATAATTCATCTTCCATTACAAATAATCAATAAGAAACAAAAAAAAGGAATTATGAATTAACTATTTTGGTTGGGGTGACCTCGGAGTATAATCAAACCTCCGAATGATATTAACTTAGACATACAAGTCAAAGATACTATCATAAATTGACCCAGAAATAATCTGATCAACGAACCAAGTTACCCTAGGGATAACAGCGCAATCCTATTCTAGAGTTCATATCGACAATAGGGTTTACGACCTCGATGTTGGATCAGGACACCCAAATGGTGCAGCCGCTATTAAAGGTTCGTTTGTTCAACGATTAAAGTCCTACGTGATCTGAGTTCAGACCGGAGTAATCCAGGTCGGTTTCTATCTATTATATATTTCTCCCAGTACGAAAGGACAAGAGAAATAAGGCCTATAAGTCATCTATGCCTTAGTGGTAAAGGAATGATATAATATTAATTCCTTAACCACTAATAACCTACAACCCGAGATAAGGGTTTGTTAAGGTGGCAGAGCCCGGTAATTGCATAAAACTTAAAACTTTACTACCAGAGGTTCAACTCCTCTCCTTAACATTCATGTATATAATTAATTTTATCCTAATAATTATTCCTATTTTACTAGCTATGGCATTCCTAACTCTAATAGAACGCAAAATTTTAGGATATATACAACTACGAAAAGGTCCCAACATAGTAGGACCATACGGCATTCTTCAACCAGTAGCAGACGCATTAAAACTATTCACCAAAGAACCCCTACATCCTTCCACATCATCAATATTACTATTCACTATCGCACCAACCCTAGCTTTAACTCTTGCCATATCTATATGAATCCCCATCCCCATACCATATTCCCTCATTAACATAAATTTGGGCGCCTTATTTATTCTAGCTACATCCAGCTTAGCAGTGTACTCTATTCTATGATCCGGATGAGCATCAAACTCTAAATATGCATTATTCGGAGCCTTACGAGCCGTAGCACAAACTATCTCTTACGAAGTCACTCTAGCCATTATTCTCTTATCTATTCTGCTACTTAATGGAACATTCACACTATCAACCCTAATAACTACTCAAAAAGACATCTGATTAATCCTCCCAACCTGACCTTTAGCCATAATATGATTTGTATCTACTCTAGCAGAAACAAACCGAGCACCCTTCGACTTAACAGAAGGTGAATCAGAATTAGTTTCAGGATTCAACGTAGAATACGCCGCAGGACCCTTCGCCCTATTCTTTATAGCCGAATATATAAATATTTTACTAATAAATGCCCTAACTACTATTATCTTTCTAAATTCCATAATAACAATTATACACCCAGAACTTCATACAATAAATTTTATAATCAAAACACTAATCCTCACCGCTCTTTTCCTATGAGTTCGAGCCTCCTACCCACGATTCCGCTACGATCAACTCATGCACTTATTATGAAAAAATTTCCTCCCACTAACACTAGCACTTTGCATATGACACATTTCAATACCAATCTTTTTATCCAGTATCCCACCCCAATCAATCTAGAAATATGTCTGAAAAAGAGTTACTTTGATAGAGTAAATCATAGAGGTTTAAACCCTCTTATTTCTAGAATAATAGGAATTGAACCTAACCTAAAGAGCTCAAAACTCTCTGTGCTACCCATACACTATACTCTACTAGTAAGGTCAGCTAATCAAGCTATCGGGCCCATACCCCGAAAATGTTGGTCCAACCCCTTCCCGTACTAATCAACATCATAACAACAACAACCATTTATACCACCCTTATCATAGGTACATTAATCACTCTAATTAGCTCCCACTGGTTATTAATATGAATCGGGTTAGAATTAAGCATACTATCTATCATTCCAATTCTCATAAACAAAACCAACCCTCGATCAACAGAAGCTGCAACAAAATACTTCCTCACACAAGCAACCGCATCAATAATTTTACTTATATCAATTATCACAACAATAATATACTCTGGACAATGATCCATTATTCATTCCAACAACCCAATCATCTCACTAGCCTTAACACTATCCTTAATCATAAAATTAGGCTTAGCCCCATTCCATTTCTGAGTAACAGAAGTTACACAAGGAACACCCTTACTATCAGGAATAATCCTACTAACATGACAAAAAATTGCACCACTATCAATTCTAATACAAACCTCTCCAACAATCAACCAACCACTAATCATTAGCTCAGCACTACTTTCAGCATTACTAGGAGGATGAGGGGGCCTAAACCAAACACAATTACGAAAAATTTTAGCATACTCTTCAATCGCCCATATAGGCTGAATATTAGTAGTAATAAATTTCATACCCTCAATCTCCCTATTCAACCTAATATTATACATTATCCTAACCATCTCCCTATTCACAATCCTATATACAAACAACAATCTTTCCACACTATCACTATCTCACGTATGAAGCACAGCCCCTATTACCATTATTATTATCCTATTAGGCATATTATCATTAGGAGGTCTCCCACCCCTAACAGGATTTGCTCCAAAATGAGTTATTATTCAAGAATTAGTAAAAAATAACAATATCGCAATCCCTATACTTATAACAATAACAGCCCTGCTAAGCCTCTACTTCTATATTCGATTGACTTATTCAACTACACTAACCCTATTCCCAACTACAAACAACATAAAAACCAAATGATGTTTCCACAATAAAAAGACAATAACAATCTTAGCCCCTTTAACCACACTATCCACCATAGCTCTTCCTCTAACACCCTTATTATTCACTCTAAATTAAGGAAATTAGGTTAAAACAGACCAAGAGCCTTCAAAGCCCTAAGTAAATAAACTAATATTTATTTCCTGCTAAGGATTGCAAGTCTATAAACCTACATCATCTGTATGCAAAACAAACACTTTAATTAAGCTAAACCCTTCTAGGTTGGTGGGACACTAACCCACGAAAAATTAGTTAACAGCTAAATACCCTAAACAACTGGCTTCAACCTACTTCTCCCGCCCTGTGAAAAAAAAAGGAGGGCGGGAGAAGCCCCGGCAGGTTTGAAGCTGCTCCTTTGAATTTGCAATTCAATATGAATAATCACCTCAAAGCTTGTTGGTAAGAAAAGGAGTACAACCTTTATCCTTAGATTTACAGTCTAATGCTTATTATTCAGCCACCTTACCTATGTTAATCAATCGATGATTATTTTCCACTAACCACAAAGATATCGGCACACTATACCTTTTATTTGGTGCTTGAGCTGGGATAGTGGGAACTGCCTTAAGTTTATTAATTCGTGCAGAGCTAGGTCAACCAGGAGCATTACTAGGGGATGATCAAATCTATAATGTAATTGTAACCGCCCATGCATTTGTTATAATTTTCTTTATAGTTATACCAATTATAATTGGAGGGTTTGGAAACTGGTTGGTTCCTTTAATAATTGGAGCCCCTGATATAGCATTCCCACGAATAAATAATATAAGCTTTTGACTTCTACCGCCATCATTCCTTCTCCTTCTTGCCTCATCAATAGTAGAAGCTGGAGCTGGAACAGGCTGAACAGTTTATCCGCCATTAGCTGGCAACCTAGCCCATGCAGGAGCTTCCGTTGACTTAACAATCTTTTCCCTTCACTTGGCAGGAGTATCTTCTATTTTAGGTGCTATCAACTTTATTACAACTATTATCAATATAAAACCACCTGCTCTAACACAATATCAAACACCCCTATTCGTTTGGTCAGTCTTAATTACAGCTGTCCTTCTTCTCCTTTCATTACCAGTGCTAGCTGCAGGAATTACAATACTATTAACAGACCGCAACCTAAATACAACCTTCTTCGACCCTGCCGGTGGAGGAGACCCAATCCTCTATCAACACTTATTTTGATTCTTTGGTCACCCTGAAGTCTATATCCTAATTCTCCCCGGCTTCGGAATAATTTCCCACATTGTAACGTATTATTCAGGAAAAAAAGAACCCTTTGGTTATATGGGCATAGTATGAGCCATAATATCAATTGGCTTCCTGGGCTTTATTGTGTGAGCACACCATATATTTACAGTAGGCATAGACGTTGATACACGAGCATATTTCACATCAGCTACAATAATTATTGCCATTCCTACCGGTGTAAAAGTATTCAGTTGATTAGCAACATTACACGGAGGTAATATTAAATGATCCCCTGCTATACTATGAGCTCTAGGATTTATTTTCCTATTTACTGTAGGAGGCCTTACAGGTATTGTCCTGGCCAATTCTTCCCTAGATATCGTATTGCACGATACCTATTATGTCGTTGCACACTTTCACTATGTACTATCAATAGGTGCTGTATTCGCCATTATAGGGGGGTTTGTTCACTGATTCCCTTTATTTTCAGGCTATACCCTAGATCAAACATGAGCTAAAATCCATTTCTTCATCATATTTGCAGGAGTTAACATTACCTTTTTTCCACAGCACTTTTTAGGTTTATCAGGCATGCCTCGCCGATACTCAGATTACCCAGACGCATATACACTCTGAAACACAGTATCTTCAATAGGCTCATTCATTTCTCTGACCGCAGTGATAGTTATAATCTTTATAATTTGAGAAGCCTTCGCCTCCAAACGAGAAGTTATAACTACTGAATTAACTTCGAATAATCTAGAATGACTTCACGGCTGCCCTCCTCCTTATCATACATTTGAAGAACCTACCTACATTAAAATTTAATCACAAGAAAGGAAGGAATCGAACCCCCAAAAACTAGTTTCAAGCCAGCCCTATAACCTCTATAACTTTCTTTACTGAATTAGATATTAGTAAAAACATTACATAACTTTGTCGAAGTTAAATTACTGGTTCAACTCCTGTATATCTTTATGGCTTACCCATATGAACTAGGATTTCAAGATGCTACGTCCCCTATCATAGAAGAATTACTTCACTTTCACGACCATACTCTCATAATTGTATTCCTAATTAGTACCCTAGTATTGTATCTTATTTCCCTTATACTAACAACAAAACTAACACACACCAGCACTATAGACGCACAAGAAGTAGAGACCATTTGAACAATTCTTCCCGCCATTATTTTAATTATAATTGCACTACCATCATTACGAATTTTATATATAATGGACGAAGTTAATAATCCCCTATTAACAGTAAAAACCATAGGCCACCAATGATATTGAAGTTACGAATATACAGACTACGAAGAGTTAAACTTTGATTCTTATATAACCCCTACAACAGACCTAAATCCAGGCGAACTTCGACTACTTGAAGTAGACAACCGAGTAGTTCTTCCAATAGAAGTACCGGTACGCATACTAATTTCATCAGAAGATGTTTTACATTCATGAGCTATCCCGTCATTGGGCCTAAAAACTGATGCTATTCCAGGGCGACTAAACCAAACAATCTTAACATCCTCTCGTCCCGGTTTATTTTACGGTCAATGTTCAGAAATCTGTGGCTCTAACCATAGTTTTATACCTATTGTCCTTGAAATAGTAACTCTAAAAGCATTCGAAAATTGATGCTCTTCAATATTATAAGCCACTATGAAGCTAAATAGCATTAACCTTTTAAGTTAAAGATTGAGAAATTAACTCTCCATAGTGAAATGCCACAACTAGATACATCTACATGATTTATTGTTATTATCTCTATATCCCTTACACTATTTATTATTTTTCAAATAAAAACCCTAACCCACCAATTTCCTATTAATCCCCAATCAACTTATTTAAAACAAATAAAACAAAATGCACCTTGAGAAGAAAAATGAACGAAAACCTGTTTGCCTCTTTCATAACACCTAGCTTAATAGGCATTCCCATTGTAACATTCATCATTATATTCCCAGCTATCATATTTCCTAATCCCACTCGACTAATCAACAACCGAACTATTACAATCCAACAATGATTAATCAAATTAATTTTAAAACAAATAATACTAATTCATAGTACTAAAGGACGAACTTGATCACTTATATTAATTACATTAATTCTATTTATCGGAACAACTAATTTACTGGGACTCCTACCTCACTCTTTTACCCCTACAACCCAACTTTCCATAAACTTAGGAATAGCAATCCCCCTTTGAGCAGGAGCTGTATTACTAGGTTTCCGCCACAAAACAAAAACATCTCTAGCCCATTTCCTTCCCCAAGGTACACCAATAATCCTCATTCCAATATTAGTAATTATCGAAACAATTAGCCTTTTTATTCAACCAATAGCCCTAGCAGTCCGCCTCACTGCTAATATCACCGCTGGTCACTTACTAATACACCTAATCGGCGGAGCAACCTCAGTCTTATTCTCTATTAGTACCCCCGCTGCACTTACCACATTCATTATTCTACTACTACTAACAACACTAGAATTCGCTGTAGCCCTAATTCAGGCATATGTTTTCACATTACTAGTCAGCCTTTACCTACATGATAATACCTAATGACCCACCAAACACATGCGTATCACATGGTCAACCCCAGTCCTTGACCTCTCACAGGGGCCTTATCAGCCCTTCTACTTACCTCAGGCCTTGTTATATGATTTCACTTTAATTCCACAACACTTCTTTCTCTAAGCATATTAACCAATACACTAACTATATATCAGTGATGACGCGATGTAGTACGAGAAGGAACATATCAAGGCCACCACACATCAACAGTCCAAAAAGGCCTTCGTTACGGGATAATCTTATTTATCATTTCAGAAGTATTTTTCTTCTCAGGTTTCTTCTGAGCCTTCTATCACTCTAGCCTAGCACCTACCCCAGAATTAGGGGGATATTGACCCCCTACAGGAATCAATCCCCTTAATCCCCTAGAAGTACCCCTATTAAACACGTCAGTTTTACTAGCTTCCGGTGTTTCAATTACCTGAGCGCACCATAGCCTAATAGAAGGCAATCGAAAACAAATAACTCAAGCCCTTACAATTACAATTGCCTTAGGAATTTATTTCACATTACTACAATTATCAGAATATTTCGAAGCCCCATTTACTATTTCCGATGGAATTTATGGATCAACATTCTTTGTTGCCACAGGATTTCACGGACTACACGTAATTATTGGCTCAACATTTCTCCTAACCTGCTTATTACGACAATTATACTTTCATTTCACCTCAAAACATCACTTTGGCTTCGAAGCTGCAGCCTGATATTGACACTTCGTAGACGTAGTTTGATTGTTCCTATATGTATCAATTTACTGATGAGGATCTTATCTTCTTAGTATAATTAGTACTGCTGACTTCCAATCAGCAAGATCCGAGCCCCTAACGGAAGAAGATAATAAATATAATTTTATCCATCACAATCAACTACTTACTAACCACCATTCTAATTATTATCGCATTTTGATTACCTCAACTTAATATCTATACAGAAAAAGCCAGCCCCTACGAATGCGGCTTTGACCCCACAGAAATCACACGACTACCCTTCTCCATGAAGTTTTTCCTAATCGCTATTACCTTCCTCCTATTTGACTTAGAAATTGCCCTTCTGCTTCCACTCCCATGGGCCTTCCAATCTATTAAACTTAACTTAACAGTATGAATTTCCATCGCACTAATCCTAATCCTATCATTAGGACTAGCCTATGAATGACTGCAAAAAGGTTTAGAATGAACTGAATATAGTAGTTAGTTTAATTAAAACAAATGATTTCGACTCATTAAATTATGCCTAAGTACATAACTACTAAAATGACTTCGATCTTATTCAACATAACCACAGCCTTCACCATCTCATTTATAGGGGTAATAATCTATCGTTCGCACATAATATCCTCACTCTTATGCTTAGAAGGAATAATACTATCACTATTTATCTTAAGTACAATTACTATACTAAACCTTCAATATACCTCATCCTTCTCTACCCCTATTATACTACTTGTATTTGCCGCCTGCGAAGCAGCCGTAGGACTAGCATTACTAGTAATAATTTCAAGTACATATGGAATTGACTACGTACAAAACTTAAACCTATTACAATGCTAAAAATTATTATCCCTACAGCTATACTTATTCCCACTGTCTGAATATCTAAACCTTCAATAATATGAATTAATTCCACATCCTACAGTATATTAATTGCATTAATTAGCCTAACTTTCCTAAATAAACCCGACATATCCAACACAAATTATTCCCTAACATTTTCTTGTGACTCCCTATCATCCCCATTACTAGTACTAACAACATGACTTCTTCCCCTAATAATTATTGCAAGTCAATATCATCTAAAAAACGAGACAAAAACTCGAAAAAATATATATATTTCCTTACTAATTCTACTCCAAATATTCCTTATTCTTACATTCTCAGCAACGGAGATAATTATATTCTACATTTTATTTGAAACTACACTAATCCCAACCTTAATCATTATTACACGTTGAGGTAATCAAACCGAACGAATAAAAGCAGGACTGTACTTTCTTTTCTACACACTAATTGGCTCCCTCCCCCTACTAATCTCACTAATTTATATACAAAATCAACTAGGATCACTAAACATATTACTATTTAACTATTACAATTCCTACATTTACCACAACTGATCTAATAGTATAATATGATTAGCCTGTATCATAGCATTCATAATTAAACTACCTCTCTATGGTCTACACCTATGACTCCCAAAAGCACACGTAGAAGCTCCTATTGCAGGCTCAATAGTACTTGCAGCCATCTTACTAAAACTCGGTGGTTACGGAATAATACGAATCTCACAACTATTAGAACCCCTAACAACCTTTATAGCTTACCCTTTTATTTTACTATCACTGTGAGGAATAATTATAACCAGTTCTATTTGCCTCCGTCAGACAGATTTAAAATCCCTTATCGCCTACTCATCCGTAAGCCACATAGCACTAGTAATCATCGCTATCATAATTCAAACTCCATGAAGCTTTATAGGAGCTACAGCACTTATAATTGCCCATGGACTAACCTCCTCACTACTCTTCTGCTTAGCTAACTCCAACTATGAACGAGTACATAGCCGAACACTATTATTAGCTCGAGGCCTACAAATATTATTTCCACTAATAAGTCTATGATGAATTATCGCAAGCCTGACTAACTTAGCACTCCCTCCTACCATCAATCTAATCGGAGAATTAATAATTATTACATCAACTTTCTCATGGTCTCATCTCACAATCATTCTAACAGGACTTAACGTTTTAATCACTGCTCTATATACTTTATTTATATTAACTTCAACACAACGAGGTAAACTCCCCTACCACATCCACAACCTACCCTCAACATTCACACGAGAAAATATTTTAATAACCCTTCATATTATCCCCTTACTACTACTAACCCTAAGTCCTAAAATAATCTTAGGTGGCCTATATTGTAAATATAGTTTAACTAAAACATTAGATTGTGAATCTAACATCAGAAGGATAGAAACTTCTTATTTACCCATTGAAGAAAGAACAATGGAACTGCTAATTCCACACTCCCATAACTAACATTATGGCTTTCTTAGCTTTTATAGGATAGAAGTATTCCATTGGTCTTAGGAGCCAAAAAATTGGTGCAACTCCAAATAAAAGTAATAAATCTATTCACCTCTACATTCACCCTAACTCTAATATTACTTACATTTCCTATCCTATCACCTATGACAAATTTTCACAAAAAATTATCTTACCCACACTACGTTAAAACCATTATTTCATCGTGCTTTTTCCTCAGTTTAATTCCAACAATCACTATATTTTTCCACAACCACGAAGCTATGACCTCAAACTGAAACTGATTAACAATTCAAACAGTAAATCTAAGCTTAAACATTAAACTAGATTATTTTTCAACTTTATTTATATCAGTAGCTTTATTTGTTACATGATCCATTATAGAATTTTCCCTATGATATATACACTCTGACCCACATATTAACAAATTCTTCAAATACTTACTCCTATTCTTAATCACTATAATAATCTTAACTACAGCAAACAACCTATTCCAACTTTTTATTGGTTGGGAAGGAGTGGGAATTATATCCTTCCTACTGATTGGATGATGATTCGGACGATCAGAAGCTAATACAGCAGCTATACAAGCAATCCTTTATAATCGAATCGGAGATATCGGATTCATCATATCTATAGCATGATTTATCCTCAAATTTAACTCATGAGAACTACAACAAATTTTTATAACCCATAACGAAAACTACTTTATCCCAATACTAGGCCTGCTAATAGCCGCAGCCGGAAAATCCGCCCAATTTGGTCTCCACCCCTGACTACCATCAGCTATAGAAGGCCCTACTCCAGTATCAGCTCTACTCCATTCAAGCACAATAGTAGTCGCAGGAATTTTTCTACTAATTCGATTTCACCCTATTACACAAAATAACGAAACCATACTAACAATATGCTTATGCATAGGGGCAATCACCACATTATTTACAGCTATCTGTGCTGTTACCCAAAATGATATCAAAAAAATCGTAGCATTCTCTACCTCAAGTCAATTAGGTCTAATAATAGTAACAATTGGCATTAACCAACCACACCTAGCATTCCTTCACATCTGCACCCACGCATTTTTCAAAGCAATACTCTTCTTATGCTCCGGATCAATTATTCACAACCTAAACGACGAACAAGACATTCGAAAAATAGGAGGACTATACAAAACCATACCCATTACATCCTCCTCTCTTATAATTGGAAGCCTAGCCCTTACAGGAACTCCTTTCCTTACAGGATTTTATTCAAAAGACCTAATTATCGAGTCCGCAATAACGTCGTATACAAACGCCTGAGCCCTCACCACTACCTTAATTGCCACACTACTTACCGCCGTTTACAGTACACGAATCATCTTTTTTACCCTTCTTAATAATCCCCGATTCAACTTTACATATCATATAAACGAAAAAACCCCTTCAATAATCAACCCAATCAAGCGATTGGCAGTAGGTAGTATCCTAGCCGGTTTCATCATGACTTACAACATTCCTATCACTAATACCCCTCAAATAACAATACCTCAAAACATAAAAATTACAGCACTAATCCTAACTATCTTAGGATTTACTATCGCTATAGAACTAACCTTAATAACCAAAAACCTAAAAATAAACTATTCATCCAAACCCTTCAACTTTTCCAACATATTAGGCTATTTCCCTGTACTCTCACACCGAATCTTCCCACACACTAACTTAGCTATAGGACAAAATTTAGCATCCTCAATAGTAGATTCAATTTGATTAGAAAAAATTACTCCAAAACACATCTCCACCATACAAACAAAAGCATCCATATTAATTTCAACCCAAATAGGAATATTAAAATTCTACTTTCTATCTTTCTTCATCACCATAACCCTAGCAATCACCCTCTTAATTTAATTAGCACGAGTAATCTCAAGAACAACGAAGATACAAGTAAATAAAGATCACCCCGCCACAAACATTAATCAATAATTATAACTATAAATTGCAGCCACCCCAGCAGGATCTTCACTAAAAAACCCCACATTACCTCCCTCTGCATCATAAATTACCCACTCACCCATAGCATAACAATCAATTAAAACTTCAACATGCTCATACTTCACTCATCAATATAACATAACAGACTCAGATAAAGCGCCCAAAAATAAAGAAAATCAAACAATAACATTAGACACTCATGTTTCAGGGTACTGCTCCATAGCTATCGCAGTAGTATAAGCAAACACCACCATCATCCCACCCAAATAAACTAAAAACACCACTAAACCTAAAAACGACCCACCACAACTTAAAACAATACCACACCCCACACCACCACTTACAACCAACGCTAATCCTCCATAAATAGGAGAAGGTTTTACCGAAAAACTAATAAAGCCAATAACAAAAATAATACTAAAAATATATACGACATTTAAAATCATAATTCCCACATGGAATTTAACCATGACTAATGATATGAAAAACCATCGTTGTGATTCAACTACAAGAACATACTAATGACCAACCTACGAAAATCCCACCCCCTAGTCAAAATTATTAATCACTCTTTCATTGATTTACCTACCCCATCCAACATCTCAGCATGATGAAACTTCGGCTCTTTATTGGGTGTATGTCTAATGCTCCAGATCATTACCGGACTATTCCTAGCCATGCATTATACTGCAGACACAGCCACAGCCTTCTCATCTGTTACACATATTTGTCGAGACGTGAATTATGGTTGATTAATTCGATATGCACACGCCAACGGAGCGTCAATATTCTTCATTTTCCTTTACTTTCACATCGGACGAGGGATCTATTACGGATCTTACACCTTCATAGAAACCTGAAACATCGGAGTAATTCTACTATTCGCAGTAATAGCAACTGCTTTCATAGGATATGTTCTTCCCTGAGGACAAATATCCTTCTGAGGAGCAACAGTCATCACCAATCTACTCTCAGCTATTCCCTATATTGGTCCTACCCTCGTAGAATGAATCTGAGGAGGCTTCTCAGTAGACAAAGCAACCCTTACACGATTCTTCGCCTTCCACTTCGTACTCCCCTTTATCATCACAGCAATAGTAATAATTCACTTACTATTCCTTCACGAAACAGGATCCAACAATCCCTCAGGACTAAACTCAAACTCGGACAAAATCCCATTTCACCCCTACTACACAATTAAAGACATCTTGGGCTTAATATTCATACTACTAATCCTAATAATACTAATCTTATTTACACCAGACCTCCTAGGAGATCCAGATAATTACACCCCTGCTAACCCACTTAACACACCCCCTCACATCAAACCAGAATGATATTTCCTATTCGCATATGCAATTCTACGCTCTATCCCCAACAAACTGGGAGGAGTATTAGCACTAGTATTCTCAATCCTAATTCTTATATTATTCCCCATAATACACATGTCTAAACAACGCAGTATAACATTCCGCCCTCTCAGTCAATGCCTACTATGAATCTTAGTAGCTAACCTAATTATCTTAACCTGAATCGGAGGCCAACCCGTAGAATACCCATTCATTACAATTGGACAAGTAGCATCTATTTCCTACTTTTGCACTATTCTAATCCTCATACCAACAATAAGCTTTATTGAAAACAAACTACTCAAATGAAGAGCCTTAGTAGTATAAAAATTACATTGGTCTTGTAAACCAAAAACGGAGTATCTACCCTCCCTAAGACACCTCCCCTCAAGAAAGAAGCAAACAGCCACACCATCAGTACCCAAAACTGATATTCTAATTAAACTATTTCTTGACCATACGCTACATTTATAGAATGTAGCTTATGTACGTCGTGCATTAATGCCTTACCCCATTAATATATGCAAGAGTACATATATGTATAATARTACATAGACCATTATATGTATAATCAACATTAAACCCTCTGCCCCATGCATATAAGCATGTACATTTAACTAAGACGTGCATAATACATTACACTTTTAATTCCAAACAACTGCATCTCAACACGACTATTACAATCCAACAACTACGGTTAATCTTACATAAGACATCTTAATGCGTGATATAGACATTAGCTCATAAAGTCAAGATAATCCTTGTCCATACGTCTATCCCTATCCATCGGAAGTAGATTAACTAGCATCCTCCGTGAAACCATCAACCCGCTAGACAGGTGTCCCCCTCCTCGCTCCGGGCCCATAACATGTGGGGGTAGCTAGAGTGAAACTTTATCAGACATCTGGTTCTTTCTTCAGGGCCATAAAAATAAATTCGCTCATTCGTTCCTCTTAAATAAGACATCTCGATGGATGACGGGTCTACTGGAAAGAAACCAGCAATGTCTCTAATTCAATGCATTTGGTAACTTTTTAATTTTAGGGATGCTGTGACTCAGCATAGCCGTCAAGGCATGAACGCGTCCAATTCTATTGTAGCCGGACTTATTAGTCAGTACCCTTGGCCCGCATAATAAAAATCCCGTAAGACATTCTTTTAATGCTAGAAGGACATAGACTAAATTTAACGACTCATACACGTATACACGTATACACACACGTATACACGTATACACACACGTATACACGTATACACACACGTATACGCATACACGTATACACGTACACACGCATACACGYATACACGTACGTATTTATTAACCAATGGATATCTTTTAACAAACCCCCCTTACCCCCCGTAAAAATTACAAGTATAATACACAGAAGTATATATATATACCCGTGCACCGCACCAAATACCTTGCCAAACCCCGAAAACAAGGACAATTGAGTGCAAAAATGTAAAAATTCACGCTATCAGATACCATTCACGCTATCAGATACCATTCTTATAGGATGTAAAAATAAAATTTTACCCTCATGTCAGTACAACATGCAACATATTTTTCATAGAATGCTTTTTCACCTGTAATCTAGCTTTAACTAATTACAGGTTTATTTGTCCTACTAACATAA